GAATCGAAATATCGCTGCTACGCCAAAACTCGGCGCAAAGAACCAACCAGATTGCCCCAGTGGATAAATAAGGAATACGGAAACAAAAACAGCGATTGGAGCAGAGAATGAAATTGCATTATAAGGCCGCAATTGAACAGACCGAGCAAGTTCAAATTGACGTAACATGAAACCTATTAGTGCAAAAGCCCCATGGAGAGCGACAAAAGTCCACAGACCGCCTAATTGACACCAACGAGTAAAATCCCCTTGCGCTTCCGGGCCCCATAGTAGCAACAAAGAGTGTGCTAAACTATTGGCAGGGGTGGAAACTGCCGCGGTTAAGAAATTACAACCTTCCAAATAGGAACTAGCCAATCCATGGGTATACCAAGAAGTTACAAAAGTTGTCCCTGTAAACCAACCCCCTAAAGCGAAATAAGCACAAGGAAAGAGCAATAGGCCGGACCATCCTACAAAAATGAAACGGTCCCTTCGTAACCAGTCGTCCATAATATCAAATAGATCATTTTCTTCTTTAGTAACTCTACCAAGGGCTATAGTCATAGTGATCCTCCTATTCAATTACTTCAACCATTTCCGAGCACCTCATATCACTTCCAAGGCATACGATAGTTTGATTATCTGTGGACGATTTCTTTCTCGTTCAATGCCCTTTTTCAAAGGTCTCGAAGATAGAAATTTTTCATTTTTATCTATGGGGTCACAACCGAGGTCGTGGTAAATCCATGAATTTGATTCGATTAGTTTTTCTTATACTATAGAAATAAACATTTGAATTCAGCATTATTCCATGACTCCTATTTCAAAGCCTATCTTTTAAGGAAAAATGAAAATAAAAGTAACCCCTCTTTTCCCACTCGCTCTCTATTGCATGGGTGGAAGAACAAAAATGGGATTCTGAAAAAAAAAAAGAAAGATATTGAAAAAAAAATTGACTTTCGAAATCAATTTTTATGTGTAGCGGAAAGGAGTTGCGATTTCTTCTTATTCCTATAGAACATCTAGTAACAAGAATATGAAATCGTAAATAGCGAAAAATTCTTGCCTTGCGCGGTCTAAGTCTAAGGAAATACAAAAAATCCGCTTATACAATTTCATCTACATCGAATTTATATATCAGAATAGTGGATAGAGGCATCATTCAAGGAGTCAGGTCTACTTACTTTATCTTTCTTTCCAATTTTATGGTGGGTTTGATAAGAACCCTTTTTGTTTTGTTTATAAATAATCGAAAAAAGAGTTTTTTATTTTTTATATAACCTGCTTGTTTTATTATTTTATTATAACAAGTCCTATATGAAAATGCCCGCTGAAGAGAAAATCTATCTGATTGTTTCTCAGCCAATATCTAATTTTAGAAAGAAAAAACAAGAATTTTCTTCTTTTTTTTATTAACATTAAGAAAAAAGAATATAATTAAAATGGAATTGGCAATATAATTTTTATGGACTTTTGAAAGAAAAAGGAAGGATTTTTTGCAATCGTTATTTCTTGCCTCTGTCATATCACGGAAACCTTTCGATTTGGAACGGGGAGAGATGGCTGAGTGGACTAAAGCGGCGGATTGCTAATCCGTTGTACAATTTTTTTGTACCGAGGGTTCGAATCCCTCTCTTTCCGCCCCCTCGGATCATTTGGGACTTTCGAATTGGAAGGAATTCTGACCCCCGGATTTTCTCATAGATAAATGTACGAAACAAATCCAATTTGTAAGAAAAAATTCCAAAAAAAATTGGATTTTTACTCCTCACGCCCAGGATTACGTCCTGGGTCATTAGATAAGAATCCAAAGATAAAGAGGGAAACAAAGAATATCACTACTGTATAAACAAAAAGTTTGAGAGTAAGCATTACATAATCTCCAAGATTTTTTTTTAAGGAATAGATTACCCGTTTTTCCTTACCACACAGATCCACTAGGATGGGTTTTGTTTATTTTTACACCTAAAAATGCAAAAATCAATTCTTGAAAAAAATTGCAAGAATTGATTTATAATAAGCACTCTTATCAATATCAAAAATTAGGTTAGGTATTGTGTGGGTACCTAAAGGTACCTGCTCAACGTAGGTGCAGGGGGTGGGGTAGAAAGGCGGATCCCAATTTATTGCTGCAGCTATACATTCAATGTAGAAGAATTAGAATTTTAGAATTGAAGGTTCATAATATAAGACTTCTCGGCTTTTATTCATTTTTAGAATTTTTTTGGAATGAATACATCATTCAATTTGGCAGACAGAACAGAGTAGTAAAGATTTCATCGAAAACTTACAGCAGCTTGCCAAACAAAGGCTAATAGAAAAAAGAGTATAGGTATGACAGGCATAAAATCCACGATTGGGTTGAAAATGGCATAAGCTTCGGGCAATTTGGCGAAGAAAAAACTAGTAGGATAAAGAACAGAATTAAAACAGATACAGGTTAAACTAAGTATATTAGGCATAACAAGCATTTCGTTCTTGTAGAGTAGATAATTGGATTTTGATTGAGTTATTTTTCTAAGGGAAAAAAGAAAAGGCGGGTTCAAAATCCTTTTTTCTTCGGACTTTCCCAAACGCAAAATACCTCCTTGTATTCGCACTCTCAAATGAGAATGGAAGAAATTCGACTTTCATATAATATCTTAATAGAATTCCATGTAATGATCAATGCATTTTTTTGATTCTATATTATCCGCATGTCTAGAATCCTAGCAAGAGAGTATCCCTCATTTTTTATGTAATTGAAGTGGGATTGACGAATAACAAATAAACATAATAGTGTTTATTTGTGTCGCATAAAACCAGAAATGGGGCGTGGCCAAGTGGTAAGGCAGCGGGTTTTGGTCCCGTTACTCGGAGGTTCGAATCCTTCCGTCCCAGATTTTTTCTGATGAAACGAAAGATGAAATCATATTGTACCCCACACGAGACAAAAGAAAGTTTATTAAAGAGAATAATTATCTCTTATGAACTCTTAGATTAGATGCATTTCTAAGCATTCTTTTTCTTTCTCAGAAAACATAATCAAGTGTCAAGTCCAGTCAAATTGAATATCTTTATTTTCATGAAAAATTGGGTCTATCAGTCACATTCAGGATATGCCCCTACTACTACTCATTACTCATATGTGTTTTGAAATTCGAACTTCTTAGATAAACTTTATGCTCCATATCCATGAAGGGGGAATTCTTACATGATACATTTAACATCTAATGTGAAAGAAAAGAAGGACCCCCTATTTCTTTTTCCCGAACTAAAGAACTAAAGTAAGTAAATAAAAAGAAAATAAAGGGGGTATCCTAATTCTATATTTCATGGCCAGATTAAAGAATAGGAAGTTTTTAGTTTCAGCACAGGTCTTAAAACTTTTGACCAAGATCGGCTTGCGAAAAAAGAAAAAGGGTTTCTATTCTATGGATAGGAACTCCATTTTTGTATTTTAGATATTATCTGATTTGCAAATATCCATTTCTAAATCAATGGAATGTGAGGATTAGAGAGAAATTCATATATTCTGTCTACTCGGCTTTCGAATTAATTGAAAAAATTTTAAACTTGACGTAAAACACTGTATAAAAAATGAGACCTATCCCTTTATGATAGAGATAGATTTTTGTTGTATTATATTATTAGTAAAAAGGGCCCCTCTTTGGTTAAGCGAAAACCATCTCGATCTGCGATTCTTTAAATATCCAGAATGATCCATTCTGGTAAGGATAAGGTAAGAACTGTTCGTTGGATAGAATGGATTCAAAAAATCATACTTCTCCTGATTTTTTATTTGGAGTTGCTTCTTTTAGGTAAAAGAAAGAATGCTATAAGTAAAAGCAAAGGCCTTAATTTGACTTTACACGAAATGTGTTTTTTTTTTACTTCATTTTTTTCCCTCTTTTGGTATTCGAGTCGAAGAAGTACGAGAATTCTATAACTACCAAAAAACTTTCAATCTTTTCATTGGAATAGTTTATTTAGTTAATTGTTTTTGTTATGGAAAAATATATTGCTAATCTAATTCTAATATAGTAATTAAATTAATTAAACTTTTTTTGAGGTTGATAGTTTATTTGTTGGAGAAGAGTCGATCCTTCGCTTCTCATTTCAGGATTGACCATCTCGAGTCCTCTGTTGAGGATGGAAATTCTATAAAAAATAAGTCTTAAGCAAACTTGTTTATTCGTCTTTTTCGAACTATGTTTCCTTCATATGATAGAATATGGGTTTAAATAAATTGGATCTTTGCGGAGTCTTCCCCGATAAATACTTATTTCTTTTATCCATATTTCTCCATAGATAGCAAGTTTGAATTAGTATACAAAAAACTAAACTAAACCAATGACTATTCATGATCCCATCCATATTGGATCAATTCCCTATACCACTTTGCAATGAAATTAGAGGAATGTTTGTTATGGTAAAACTTCGTTTAAAACGATGTGGTAGAAAGCAACGTGCGACTTGAAGGACATGATCGATTGTGGATTTTGTTATCCATCATTTTCCATAGTAATGAAAATGCTCTTGGCTCGACATAGTCTGTTCTATTCGTCCCGAACCAAATTTGCGCTGGGTTGTTTGTAAGTAAATAGTACACGATGGAGCTCGAGAGGACAGAATTGATTTTTTATCAAGGGAAAGAATCTAGGGTTAGTGAAAACTAATAAATTAGGCCAACTTTGTCAGTCTATCCTTAATATAGAAATTGAAAGGTTAAAATAAGAAGAAAGTCCAATTTTGGAAGATTGGAAAAACTCTTTCAATTAAAAGTCTATCAGAATCAATCGCCCATATTCGATTTCTATAGAAGAGGGAAATGCTTTATCGAAGGAAATAAGAAAAAAAGGGTATGTTGCTACTCTTTTGAAAGAAAAAAGAATAGGAATTCCCGAAGTAATGTCTAAACCCAAGGATTTCACAAATCAAAGATAAAGAATTCCGGAACAAGTAAACGCGATTTTCAATTGTCTCAACAATAGAATTGGATCAGAATAAGGAATAAAAGTAAATTCGTTCGAGATCAGACAAAGAAAAGAGTTTAGAGACGACTCAAAAAATTTGGAAGGATTTTTCCTTTTAAGTCTGTCAGTCAAAATTAACCAACTTGAGTCATGAGTATAAATGAAATTTGTTTTTTCTGTAAGGAAATTAATGCAAGTCATAGTCTAATTTCTATCTACTTGTATTATATATTATAGACAGAAATTCGAATCTTTTTCTCGAGCCGTATGAGGAGAAAACCTCCTATACGTTTCTAGGGGGGGCATTGTTTAGCTACATCTATCCCAATAAGCTGTCTATCGAATCGTTGCAATTGATGTTCGATCTCGAAGAGAAGGAAGAGATCTTCGAAAAGTAGGTTTTTATGATCCGATAAAGAATCAAACTTGTTTAAATGTTCCAGCTATTCTCTATTTCCTTGAAAAGGGTGCTCAACCTACAAGAACTGTTTATGATATTTTAAGGAAGGCAGAATTCTTTAAAGAAAAAGAAGGAACTTTGAGTTAATTGAAGAACTAAATGAATAAAAAAGTAGGAGAGGATCACTAGTATCCCTCGTTGTCTAATTATTTAGACACAATTTGCCTCTTTCTTAGTCCTATTTTTGACTGGATTTATGTCGTGCCAATCCAACATAAGCCCTTATTTTATTTACTTTTTCTATCTAATTTGTTTTCTTACCATTGTATTTCCATTGACAAAGGTCTATTGAACAAATAGAATTTGTAGATAGATAGGTCTCTTTATCCTCACTCCATATTAGGTTTTTCTGTCTACACTTCGCTCAAATAATAGGGTTGTCCCTCTTGCATGTACTTTCATACAAGATTTATTTATATAAAGAAATATAAATTGATAAAAAAATGACAATTTTGCTATCGTGATTGGGGCCGCTCCTTTTTTAACCTTAGTGAAATTTAGCCGGACCTGTTCATTTTGGCATTTGAGTGTTTTTAATGGGCGATAAAATCTTTCTTTTAATGTTTTGCTAGTTCAATGTTTTGACAGGAGCGTGCGGTGTAATTCCATTGATTTTTGGGTTTCGATCGTATCTAAGATCCTATTTTATCTGGGTTGCTAACTCAATGGTAGAGTACTCGGCTTTTAAGTGCGACTATGATCTTTTACACATTTGGATGAAGCAACAAATTCGTCCAGACTCTTGGTAGAGTCTAGAAGACCACGACTGATCCTCAAGGGTAATGAATGGAAAAAATAGCATGTCGTAATAAAATCAATTTCTTATTTTTGATTTTTGGAATGGAATAAAAAATTCCGATTTTCTGGGTCTAGTGAATAAATGGATAGAGCCTGGCTCCAATTCTGGTAAAATAAAAAGCAACGAGCTTAACTTCTTAATTGAAATGATTCCCCGATCTAATTAGACGTTAAAAATAGATTAGTGCCTGATGCGGGGAAAGGTTGGGTTTTCCTATGAACGGACCCTTTATTTTTTCTTTTTTTTTTTAGAAATCCTAATTATTCTTGATTATAGATTGAAAAGAGATGTTATGGATTGAATGTGTAAAAGAAGCAGTATATTGATAAAGAGACTGGATTCCAAAGTCAAAAGAGCGATTGGCCTGCAAAAATAAAAGATTTGTTCTCTTTTGTAATTAGAACAAACATAAACTAATTGGATAGAAAAGGAAAAGATCTGTGGATTAGATTCCTTTTCTTTCCAGGGTTTGTATTAAAAAATGCAACACCCTGTTTTGACCATATTGCACTATGTATCATCATTTGAGAAACCGAGAAATGCTTCTTCTTTCTGATTCAAGTAGAAATACAAATGGAAAAATTGGAAGGGTATTCAGAAAAACAGAAATCTCGTCAACAATACTTCGTTTACCCACTTCTCTTTCAGGAGTATATTTATGCATTTGCCCATGATTATGGATTAAAAGGTTCCGAACCTGTGGAAATTGTTAGTTGTAATAACAAGAAATTTAGTTCACTACTTGTGAAACGTTTAATTATTCGAATGTATCAGCAGAATTTTTGGATTAACTCGGTTAATCATCCTAACCAAGATCGATTGTTGGATTACAACAATTTTTTTTATTCTGAGTTTTATTCTCAGATTCTATCTGAGGGGTTTGCGATCGTTGTAGAAATCCCATTCTCGCTACGAGAATTATCTTGTCCGAAAGAAAAAGAAACACCAAAGTTTCAGAATTTACGATCTATTCATTCAATATTTCCCTTTTTAGAAGACAAATTTTTGCATTTACATTATCTATCACATATAGAAATACCCTATCCTATCCATTTTGAAATCTTGGTTCAACTCCTTCAATACCGGATCAAAGATGTTCCATCTTTGCATTTATTGCGATTCTTTCTCAACTACTATTCGAATTGGAATAGTCTTATTACTTCAATGAAATCAATTTTTCTTTTGAAAAAAGAAAATAAAAGACTATTTCGATTCCTATATAACTCTTATGTATCAGAATATGAATTTTTCTTGTTGTTTCTTCGTAAACAATCCTCTTGCTTACCATTAACATCTTCTGGAAC